CTGAAAGGTAACTATCTCGATTTCATATTTCATATACTTTCATATATGATATATCAATTTCTATAGAATCTTTGAGAAAGACTTTTCTTTATAAGAAAGAAAAGACTTACTATCTTTGGGATCAGATACTACACCGCTGCTCAAAACCCTAGGGGATCGACTTTATTACATAAGTGGATTCCTAACTTTTCTATCATGATAGAAGTAAGCAGTTCTTATTGTATCGGCCCAAAACCTCGCTAATTGATCTTTACGGTGCTTCCCTCTATCAATTAGATCTTTTATCCATAGAAAAAAGTATCTAGGCATATCTATTTCTTCGTATTTCGAAGTTTCTTTCTTTGCTACAGCTGATAAAAATCGTTGTTTTGGACGATATATATGTAGAAAGCCTATTTTTTTTTCTTTCTATAGTGGAGATAGTCGCACGTAATGACAGATCACGGCCATATTATTAAACGCTTGGGGTAAGAACGGATTTCGTTCGAGTGCCCGAAAATAATATTCCAAAGCTTTCGTATGTTCTCCGTTACTTGTGTGGATAAGGCCTATGTTATAAAGTATATAACTTCGATCATAGGGATCAATTTCCAGTCGCATAGCCTCATAATAATTCTGTAAAGCTTCCGCATAATTTCCTTCAGATTGAGCCGACATCCGTTACGGTCGTCATTCGGTTCAAAGAATCTCCGTTCCAGAACCGTACGTGAGATTTTCATCTCATACGGCTCCTCCTTTATGTGTATAATGATAAAAATACATAGAATCAAAAAAGATTGCAGTATTCTCATTATCAACTGAGCAGGGCTAGTGTGTTTACAAGAAATCTCTAGCCAACCTTCCTGTAAAAGAAAAGATCTTTTCTTAACATCAAGTATGTTGGTACTGGATAAAAAAAATGGTAACTCCAACAATTTCTTTGTCCTCAACGCCGCTTAATTTCCCGGAATTAGTCACTTCAACAGTCTTCGATGGTTATACGGGTATCCAAAATACGAACGAGATGGATGTTTGTTGTCCCAACCATTCTTGTTAGTCCCGATCCCGAAAAGAAAGGAAGGATATTTTTTTTTTACAAAGTTTTCGTGTTGTTGATTCCTAAGCGTAGTGCTTCTTCCCCCAGGCCGCCTATTGGTACTAGTGGAGTAAGGTTGACCTAACCCCATAGGTATAGGTATAACCTTTCGCTTAATACTATAAACCTAAAATTGAAGCATATGAGGCTTTATTAATCGGGGATACACGACAGAAGGAATTAATCGTTTTATTTACAAACTTCACCTTCAGCAAGCGTAGGTTTTTTTTCTTTCTCTCCGAAGAATGTGTCTTTCTCCTAAGACTGAGATCGGTAAATAAAAAAAAAAAAGATAATCAAATCACACCATCTCTGTAATAAGTGAATGCCTCTTTTTCTCCTGAAGTTGTCGGAATTATTCGTAATAAGATATTGGCTACAATTGAAAAGGTCTTATCAATAAAATTTCCATTTATCCGAGATCTAGGCATAGGTAGCAATCCATTCTAAAATTTAATGATTTTATTTATCGCGTGGGAAAAGAAAATAATCCCACAAACAAAGGAATTGTACAATCCAGTACGAAATTACGTAAAAACAGACTCATTAATCAAATTTGTTTATCCTACGGCCTCGAAGGAGGTTTTTTTTGATAAAAACTTTTTCTTTCTATTTTTATAGTTCGAATTGATTTTATGCGTCTATCCAAAAAAATCAAATGGAATATGAATGACTCACTATTCACTCGGTTTCTGGGCCATAATCATTATGTAGGAGAGATGGCCGAGTGGTTCAAGGCGTAGCATTGGAACTGCTATGTAGGCTTTTTGTTTACCGAGGGTTCGAATCCCTCTCTTTCCGTTCCCGTTGATGATTTGGTATTTTTTGTCTTTTGAACTTATAGAGCTTCTTTTGTTTGTTTTCCTTGTTTGTTTGATTTTTTTTATTTACTATTTTATTTCCTAGTTATTTACTATTTTATTTCCTAGTTAAAGATGTAAAATAGATAAAATCCTAAAAATATTTAAAAATCCAGCACAAGCAAGGAAAACACAGAAAGCCAAAAATCTTTTTTTTTATTCTTCACGTCCTGGATTACGTCCCGGATCGTTAGATAGGAATCCGAAGATGAAAAGAGAAACAAAGAATATCACTACCGTGTAAACAAATAGTTTTAGAGTAAGCATTACAAAATCTCCAAGATAATTAAAAAAAAAACGACAGAGAGAGAGAATAGATTCTCTTATATTACACATTATGTTTATCTTTCTTTTGATACTAAGTTTCTAAGAAATGAAGTGATTTCGAGGAAATAGAAAAAAATTCGGAAATTTACTTGTAGTAAGAGTCGAGCCCTGTATTACTATTACCAAAAATTTGCTTTCATATCCACCACAATCTAGGTATTGATGGTGGACTCAAATCTAATACTAATAATAGGATTAGGATTTCTCAATGGAAAAAACGTAAGAATGAGATGGTCCAGATTTTTCTTGTCTATCAACAAATTTCAATATTTGAATCGAGGATTCACACTTTAAGACTTATCTGATCTTAGAAATTTTTAAAATGTTCGAATTTTTGTTTTCGAATAAATTCTGAATTTTTTTAGGACATTATTCAAATTAAAGATCTCATCGAAAACTTACAGCAGCTTGCCAAACAAAAGCTAAGAGAAAAAAGAGTAGAGGTATTACTGGCATAATATCTACAATTGGATTCAAAAAAGCGTAGGCTTCAGGTAATTTCGCCAAGAAAAAACTACTTGGATAAAGGGCAGAGTGAATACAAATACAGACCAAACTAAAGATATTAAGCATAACAAATATTTTGTTCTTTAAGAAAATTAATTGTATTTTTGCTTTTTTTTTTTTTATTATTATTAGAATTTTGATTTTTATTGTATATGTATATATATGTAGAATTTTTATTCTAATTTTTTTTATTCTAATTTATAAATAATTATTTTAAAATAATTATATATTCTATTATATATTCTAATTATATATATTTATATAATTATATATATATATATAATATAATTATATATAATAAATTAATAATTATATATTCTAATTATATATATATTCTAAAAATGAATTGAATATTCAAAAATTAAATAAAAATATAATACTAATATTCATATTTATAATATATATATAATTATAATAATATTTCATTTATATTATTAATATAAATTTGGTTATTTATTTAATTTACGATTTATATTATCTATTAAATTTTATATTATCTATTAATTAGTATTAATATAAATAGTATTAATATAAATATATATTATATTTATTTATTAATTATAGATCTTAATTAATATTAATAATTTTAATTTTTAATTAGTAATATTAATAATATTAATAAATTAGTAATACTAAAAAAAATGAATCAAATAAGATCAGACTCCCCCAAATCCTTCTTTGATTTGAACTTATCCAGTTCAAAATCTTTTCATTCTGAAATCAAAAATAGAAGAAATCATACTTTCATACAATATCTTAATTGAATTCTATGTAATGATCAAGAATTTCAGTTTAATTTTATATCTACGCATATCCAAATCCTAGCAACAATTTATTTTATAGATATTAGATATTTTTGAACTGGAATTGACGAACAACCAATACCACTAATACTGTTTATTAGTGTCGAATCGAAAATGGGGCGTGGCCAAGCGGTAAGGCAACGGGTTTTGGTCCCGCTATTCGGAGGTTCGAATCCTTCCGTCCCAGAGCATATACATTCATGATGTATATCCTATTTGAATACAAATTTTATATCAGAATAAAGATTACCCTTTCTTTTTTTTTTTTTATTGTTTTTATTGTAATCACTGTGGATAATTGTATAATAAAAAAAGATATTTATTATTATTATTATTTCATATTTATATTTATTTCTATTTTTTTTGAAGAAATTCATTTTTTCTATTTTACAAACTATCAAAATAGAATAGAAAATCGATTCATACAATATCGAGTTAATTTGAATTTTTTTTTAGACTTCTTTACTTTAGAAATTGTCCATTCATATAGAAGGAAAACCTAGAAGTAAAAAGTATAGATTATTATGTATCGATTGAATCAATGACTATTCACGATTTCATAATTGAATCAATTACATACCTGATCCAAACTAAAGGAATGTTATGGTAAAACTTCGTTTGAAACGATGTGGTAAAAAGCAACGTGCGACTTGAAAGACATGATTAGATTAGCTGTGGATTCTTACATCCGCTATTTTTTCTAGTATATAGAAATCGGGGTGCTCTTGGCTCGACATCGTTTGTTCTGTTCCACTAGAACTCGTTTTTGGGGGACGGGAGAGGGATTGATGCTGTAAATAGTACATGATGGAGCTCGAGTTGATTTATTTTTCAGGGGCAAGTATCTAAGGTTAGTGAAAATTAATAAGTTAGAACAACTTCGTAAGTATATTTTTGATAGAGAAATCGAAAGGATCCAATTCGAGCAAGGTTAAAAAAAAAGTCAAAACATTATCTAGTTTGTTGGAATTGGTAAAACTATTTCGATCAAAAGTGTATCTGCGGGAATCAACCTTCTATTTGTATGATTCTTTGAGAGAAAGAAATCAAAAAATGGTATGTTGCTGCCATTTTTTTTTGAAACGATTAAAGATCCCCGAAGTAATGTCTAAACCCAATGATTCAAGGAAAAGCTAAAGGATCCTGGAACAAGTAAATACCATTTTCAAATTGTCTCAACAATTCTATTAGAATAACAATTCTCTTAGAATGAAGAAAAAAAAAATAGATTCTAAAGAAGACAGGCAAGAAAAGGGGTAGAGACCGCTCAATAAAGGAAATACCTAAGGTTTTTTTTCCTTTGAGTTATTTGAGAGTTATCCAATTTGAGTTATGAGGTTGCGAATATGAGGAGTTCTTATTCTTTTTTTTTCTTATTCTTTTTCAGAAAGAATAAGAAAAAAAAAAATACTTAAATCATAGTCTAATTGATTTGATGATTTTATTGATCTATTTAACATCATAATTTTATACATAGACATAATTTTGAATTTTCTCGAGCCGTACGAGGAGAAAACTTCTTATACGTTTCTAGGGGGGTGTATTGTTCATCTATATCTATCCCAATGAGCCGTTTATCGAATTGTTGCAATTGATGTTCGATCCCGAAGAGAGGGAAGAGATCTTCGGAAAGTGGGTTTTTATGATCCAATAAAGAATCAAACCTATTTAAATATTCCTGTTATTCTATATTTCCTTGAAAAAGGCGCTCAACCTACAGGAACTGTTCAAGATATTTCAAAAAAGGCAGGTGTTTTTATGGAACTTTGCCCTAATCAACAAACGAAATTCAATTAATGAAATAAAAAAAAAAGGGGTGTGGATGACTTGTATATAGATTTATAGAACTTTTTTCTCTTTTATCCCCCCCTCCGTTCTCTTGTTCTAATCATACCTATTTTGTTATTTCTTATTGTTGACATAGAATGCTGTTTTCTATAGCCACAAAAATTAATTTTTATCGATCTTCAAAATAAAAATAAAATAAGAAAAATGGATAGAGATAGAAGATATAGGAAAAAGCAAATGAATAATGACTAAATGAAGTCATTGGGTCTATAAATACATTACCTCCAATGAGGTGATTTTTTTTTTAATTATTTAATAGAATTATATTCTAAATAATATATTATTTAGAATAATATATTATTATATTTTTTTTTATATTAGAATATTTTAGAATATTTTAAATAGAATATTTCTATGATATGTGATATGATTTTTCATCGAATGACTATTCATCTATTGTATTTTCATGTAAATAGAGGAAAAAAGGCTCTATGGAAAAATGGTGGTTCAATTCTATGTTGTTTAATAGGGAGTTAGAATACAGGTGTGGTTTAAGTAAATCAATGGATATTTTTGGTCCTATTGAAAATACCAGTGTAAGTGAAGACGAAATTTTAACTTATATGGATAAAAACATTCATAGTTGGAATGATAGTGACAATTCAAGTTACAGTAATGTTGATTATTTAGTCGGTGTCAGGAACATCCGGAATTTCCTATCTGATAAAACTTTTTTAGTTAGGGATAGTAAGAGTAAGAGTTATTCCATATATTTTGATATTGAAAATCAAATTTTCAAGATTGACAATGATCATTCTTTTCTAAGAGAACCAGAAAGTTTTTTTTATAGTTATAAGAATTCTAGCTATCTGAATAATGTCTCTAAGAGTGATGATGATCATTACATGTATAATACTAAATCTAGTTGGAATAATAACATTAATAGTTGCATTGAAAGTTATCTTCGTTCTCAAATCTGTATTGATAGTTACATTTTAGGGGATAGTGACAAATACAATGACAGTTACTTTTATAGTTACATTTGTGGTAAGGGCAGAAATAGTAGTGAAAGCGAGAGTTCTAGTATAATAACTAGCACGAATGATACAAATGATAGTGATTTAACTAGAAGAGAAAGTTCTAAGGATCTCGATGAAACTAAAAAATACAAGCATTTATGGATTGAATGCGAAAATTGTTATGGATTAAATTATAATAAAATTTTTAAATCAAAAATGAATATTTGTGAACACTGTGGATATCATTTGAAAATGAGCAGTTCGGATAGAATCGAAAGTTCGATTGATCCAGGTACTTGGAATCCTATGGATGAAGACATGGTCTCTCTGGATCCCATTGAATTTCATTCGGACGAGGAACCTTATAAAGATCGTATTGATTCTTATCAAAGAAAGACAGGATTAACTGAGGCTGTTCAAACAGGCACAGGTCAACTAAACGGTATTCCTGTAGCAATTGGGATTATGGATTTTCAGTTTATGGGGGGTAGTATGGGATCCGTAGTAGGTGAGAAAATCACCCGTTTGGTCGAATATGCTACCAATCAACTTTTACCTCTTATTCTAGTATGCGCGTCCGGAGGAGCACGTATGCAAGAAGGAAGTTTGAGCTTGATGCAAATGGCTAAAATATCTTCTGCTTTATATTATTATCAAAGAAGTAAAAAGTTATTCTATGTATCTATCCTTACATCTCCTACTACTGGTGGGGTGACAGCTAGTTTTGGCATGTTGGGGGATATCATTATTGCCGAACCCAATGCTTACATTGCATTTGCGGGTAAAAGAGTAGTTGAACAAACGTTGAATAAGACAGTACCCGAAGGTTCACAAGCGGCTGAATATTTATTCCATAAGGGCTTATTTGATTCAATTGTACCGCGTAATCCTTTAAAGGGGGTTCTGAGTGAGTTATTTCAGCTCCATGCTTTCTTTCCTTTGACTCAAAATGAAAAATCAAGAAGAGCCTAAAATGATTTTTAAATTCTTTTTTTTGTGCTGTGGCGAGTGAGTAGTTATTTATTAATTTATTATTTTATTAATATTCTTTATAATTTTGTATTTTATTATTTATTTTTTATATTCTATACTCATTTATACTCATTATATATATATTCACTTAGCTATACTTAGTATAAATTTTCAAATATACTTAGTATAAGTATATATGAATTCTAGTGATTATAGACTATCTTTATAAGAATATAAGAATAATAAAAATATGAAATTACAAAAATTTGAGTATAACAATAAAAAAAAAAAATAACAGGTACAATTATTAAACCGAGGTACCCATTCTATGATAAACTTACCCTCCATTTTTGTGTCTTTAGTGGGCCTAGTATTTCCGGCAATTGCAATGGCTTCTTTATTTCTTCATATTCAAAAAAACAAGATTTTTTAGATACGGGCAGTAGGGACAAATCTCATATATTTTTTTTTAGCTCTGGAAGCAATTCGATGAATTACTCCTAAAGGTTTACATCAAAAGAGTGCTAGTTGATGAAAGTTACTTCGGAAACAAAGAAAAGTAAAGTCAAATTCATTTTCATTTGCTTGGGTTATTTATTCTCCCAATTCCAATAAAATAGAACTGGATCTAATATGAGTTGGCGATCAGAACGTATATGGATAGAACTTATAAGGGGGTCTCGAAAAACAAGTAATTTCTGCTGGGCCTTTATCCTTTTTTTAGGTTCATTAGGGTTCTTATTGGTTGGAACTTCCAGTTATCTTGGTAGGAATTTTTTATCTTTATTTCCGTCTCAGCAAATTCCTTTTTTTCCACAAGGGATCGTGATGTTTTTCTATGGAATCGCGGGTCTCTTTATTAGTTCTTATTTGTGGTGTACAATTTCGTGGAATGTAGGTAGTGGTTATGATCGATTCGATAGAAAAGAGGGAGTAGTGTGTATTTTTCGTTGGGGATTTCCTGGAAAAAATCGTCGTATTATTCTCCGATTCCTTATGAAAGATATTCAGTCCATCAGAATAGAAGTTAAAGAGGGTATTTATACTCGTCGTATCCTTTATATGGAAATCATAGGACAGGGGGCCATTCCCTTGACTCGTATTGACGAGAATTTGACTCCACGAGAAATTGAACAAAAAGCTGCAGAATTGGCCTATTTCTTGCGTGTACCAATTGAAGTATTTTGAAAAAAAAAAATGAACTGAAAAATGAATGCTTTCTTAGGGAAAAGAAATTCTTTTTTTTTTTGAAATCTTTTCTATTTTGATAGAAGGGGCGTTCTTTGGTTTCGAAATCCGACTAATATTCATTACGCGAAGTGCTCTTTCGTGTATTCATCAAAAGGGGTAATTGCTTCGAATCTTAGCAATTGATATCTTTTGAAACAAGATTTTTTTCTTCATTCGAATTGGCAGTGGATTCTTTCGCTTTCTTATTCTATTTCTGTATTCTTTCTAAATTCAAGGACTAACTTAACTCCCGAATTGCAAATAAAAAAAGCGGGAATAGATTATAGATTTATATATAGGCTCTATGACTTGTAATAGAACTTATGCTTGATAGAAATATTATTATCATATAGAGTTGACGAATGAGGTGAAGCTGAGTTCATTAAAGACGAAAAATGGTAAAAAAGAAAGCATTCATTCCCCTTCTATATCTTACATCTATAGTCTTTTTGCCCTGGTGCATCTCTTTCACATTTAAGAAAAGTCTGGAATCTTGGGTTACTAATTGGTGGAATACTAGGCAATCCGAAATTTTCTTGAATGATATTCAAGAAAAGAATATTCTAAAAAAATTCATAGAATTCGAGGAACTCTTCCTCTTGGATGAAATGCTAAAGGAATACCCGGAAACACGTCTACAAAACCTTCGTACCGGAATCTACAAAGAAACCATCCAATTGATCAAAACGCACAACGAAGATCGTATCCATACGATTTTGCACTTCTCGACAAATATAATCTGTTTCGTTATTCTAAGTGGTTATTCTATTCTAGGTAATCAAGAACTTATTATTCTTAACTCTTGGGTTCAAGAATTCCTATATAACTTAAGTGACACAATAAAAGCTTTTTCTATTCTTTTATTAACTGATTTATGTATAGGATTCCATTCGACCCATGGTTGGGAACTAATGATTGGTTCTGTCTATAAAGATTTTGGATTTGCTCAGAATGATCAAATTATATCTGGTCTTGTTTCCACTTTTCCAGTCATTTTAGATACAATTTTTAAATATTGGATTTTCCGTTATTTAAATCGCGTATCTCCGTCACTTGTAGTGATTTATCATTCAATGAATGACTGAAAAAAAAAACGATCCACTGATCCAATTATAAAGTTTGTTATTTTGTACAAAAGCTAAACATTCAAAAATTGACTTATTCTTTTCTTTCTACCCACCCAAGGGATTCTTCCTATATTCCAGGAAAACTATTTCAGTAAATAGCAGAATCATGGATAGGGAACTATGCCAGTGACCTACCTAATTTTATTGTAGAAATTTGAGGATCAATGATTGGACCATGCAAACTAGAAATGCCTTTTCTTGGATAAAGGAAGAGATTACTCGATCCATTTCCGTATCGCTCATGATATATATAATAACTCGAGCACCCATTTCAAATGCATATCCCATTTTT